GATCCTAATACCAAAGATACTGATAATCCTGATAAAATACAAATAAACGAAGTGTCTTTGATACGCTATTCGCAACAATCGGATTTTCGTCGAGGCATAATCAAAGGTTCTATGCGTGCTCAAAGGCGTAAAACTCTTATTTGGGAACTGTTTCAAGCAAATGCGCGTTCCCCGCTTTTTTTGGACAGAATAAAAAAAGGCCTTCTTTTTTCTTTTGATATCTCCGAACTGATGAAAGTTTTTTTTAGAAATAGAATGGGCAAAGGGGCAGAATTCAAAAATATAGATTATACAGAAGAAGGGGCAAAAAGAGGAGAAAAAGAAGAGGAGAACAAAGCAAAGGAAATAGTACAGATAGAAATGGCGGAAATTTGGGAGACCCTTCCATTTGCGCAAGTAATAAGAGTTGTTCTGTTAATAATTCAATCGATTTTTAGAAAATATATTCTATTACCTTCCTTGATAATCGTTAAAAATATTGGGCGTATCCTATTATTCCAACCCCCCGAGTGGTCTGAGGATTTACAAGAATGGAATAGAGAAACCCATCTTAAATGTGCCTATACTGGTGTTGAATTATCAGACAAAGAATTTCCGAAAAATTGGTTAACAGATGGTATTCAAATAAAAATACTTTTTCCTTTCTGTTTGAAACCTTGGCACGGATCTAAGCTACGGACCTCTTATAAAGATCGAATGAAAAAGAAAGGACAAAAACAAAAAGACGATTTTTGTTTTTTAACGGTTTGGGGACTGGAAACTGACCTTCCTTTTGGTTCTCCCCGAAAAAGACCTTCCTTTTTTAAGCCCGTTTTTAAGGAACTAAAAAAAGAAATTGGAAAGGTGAAAAAGAAGGATTTTCTAGTTCTAAGAGTTTTAAAAGGAAAAAGTAAATTTTTTCTACAGGACTCAAAAGAAACAAAAAGGGGGATTATCAAAAACGTTTTATTTTCGTTTATAAAAAAAATAAAAAAAGAGCTCTTAAAAATAAATCCAACTCTATTATTTAGATTGATAGGAATATATGAATCCAGTGAAACTAACCAAGAAAAAGACTCTATAATCAGCAATCAGACAATTCATGACTCGTTTAGTAAAATTCGATCTACAGGTTGGACAAATTATTCACCGACAGAAAAAAAAATAAAAAATATGACTGATAGAACAATCACAATCAGAAAAAAAATAAAGAGTATTACAAAAGAAAAAAAAAAAGTAACTCCAGGAATAAATAGTAGTCCTAACAAAACAAGTTCTAATGTAGAATCACCCCCCAAAATTTGGCCAATAAAGACTCGATTAATCCGTAAATTACTTTTTTTTCTAAAAATTCTCATCAAAAAAATATACATAGATATCTTTCTATGTATCATTACTATTCTCAGAATCCATACACAACTTGTCCTTGAATCAACAAAAAAAAGGATTCATAAAAACATTTACAATAATGAAACAAATAAAGAAAAAAAAAAAAAAAAAATTCACCTCATTTCGACTATAAAAAAGTTACTTTATAATATTAGGAATAGTAAGAAGAATTCACATCCTTTTTTTGACTTATCCTCCTTGTCGCAAGCATATGTATTTTACAAATTATCACAAACCCGAGTTTTTAATTTGTATAAGTTAAGATCTGTTCTTGAATATCATGGAACATCTTTTTTTCTTAAGACTGCAATAAAGGATTCTTTTGGAACACAAGGAATATTTCATTCCGAATTAAGGCATACGAAACTTTCAAGTTATGAAACGAATCAAATGAATCAATGGAAAAACTGGTTAAGGGGTCATTATCAATACAATTTGTCTCAGATTAGATGGTCTGGATTAATACCACAAAAGTGGCAAAATAGACTCAATCAACACCATATGGCTCAAAAAAAAGATTTAACGAAATGGGATTCATATGAAAAAGGTCAATTACTTCATTACAAAAAACAAAAAAATTTTGAAGTATATTCATTATTAAACTCAAACCAAAAAGAGAATTTTCAAAAATACTATAGATCTAATCTTTTATCATATAAATCTATTAATTATAATTATGAAATGAAGACAGACTCATATATTATTTATGGATCACCATTACAAGTAAATAACAACCAAAGGATTTCTTATAATTACACCACACATAAACACAAATTCTTTGATATACTGGAGAATATTCCTATCAATAATTATCTAGAAAAGGGTGATATTATGTATATGGAAAAAAATTCAGATAGAAAATATTTTGATTGGAAAATTCTCCTTTTTTTTCTAAGACAAAAAGTAGATATTGAGGCCTGGATCAAAATGGATCCCAACAGTAAAAAGAATACTAAGATTGGAAATAAGAATTACCAAAAAATTGAGAAAATTGATAAGAACGATCTTTTTTATCTTACGATTCATCAAGATTCAGAAAGAAATCTGCCCAATCACAAAAAAGGCCTTTTTGATTGGATGAAAATGAATGAAGAAATACTAAATCGCCCCATATCGAATCTAGAACTTTGGT